TGCCCAGAGCCTTGACTTTCCATGTTTTTAGTCAAATGTGCGCTAGCGCGCTACAACTAGCACTTTTTTCTCTGATAGACTCGCTTCTTCAAGCTCCGCCCCTTATTGAAAAAGAAAATAAATAAAAAGCGCTAACGCGCCTTTACTTTTTTGAGGAGATATAAAAAGAAGCAACCTTACTAAGCAAACGTAGGCTTGGGCTCGAAAGCAAGAAGCAACGGCTTTCGCGCTTGTTGGAGCTATTAAGCATCTTAGACTATTGCATTCCATTTTTCAGCTGGACAGAAAGGTGGAAACTTTCTGCGGGATCCTCTTTCTGCGGGATGCTCTTTTGCGCTACGATGTACTTTTTTACTCTTTAAGTGCGCCACTCCTTCTTTTGTCCTGTATCTGTAGCTGCTTTTCCCGCACTCTCTTTTATCCCGCCGAAGGTCCCCCTTACATAATAGGGGTTAAGTTAAGGGGGGTGCACACCATGGTCAAATCTGCATGAAAAACCGGGGGGAATCTTGAGTCTTTAGTATTATGCTCCCGCACCCCCTATCTCTTAAAGGCTCTGCGCTCCCGCATTCTGATTGATCCTGTGCAATGTTGTAATCCTGCTGTTCCTTTATCCCCCGCTCCGCAGCTGCTGGAGACTTAGATTTTGAGCCTTTTGCGGTACTGATTGATGTTATGGGGGATTACTTGGGTTGGCCGGGCTGTTTGTTTGCGAAGGCCGAAGGACTTAAAAATAAGTTTTTTGTGTTATTGGACAGAATCGGTGCCGTTTTCCCACGCCTCATTTTCCATAATATGATTATGAGCTGCAGAACGCTTGAAGCTGGAATTTTAGCATTGAATTTGGAACACAGGCCAAACTACGCTCCTAGGCTCCCTTCTTCGAGGTTGATTCCCCCAGATCAAATGACAAGGAGCCAAAAAGCGAAGATGGCAGCGGAGGAATACAGAACGATCTGGAGATGCAAATGGAATGGCATTAGAGGCTGCTTCTATGAAAGCACCTGAGTCAGTGATGCCAACAACTTGTATGAGAGAATGCTCTAATGGACAGGATGGAAATGCTAGTTCATAGAGAAATTGACCCACGTAGGGAAGATGATGAGCAACTGGGATTCCCCATGATGAGAGATAAGGCCTTGGTCCTATCCCACTTAGAAGCAGAAGCTGAGGGCTTCCAATGGCTCCAGCTGAGACAATCACTTCACCATGTTCACGAACCATTGTATGGTGATACTTCCGATTCTGGTCTCTATACACAACCCCTATTGCCGTCAGACCAAAGCATAGTTCCTATCCGATCGGGGAGCCAATCCGAAAGGGGTCAGAGCTATCAGTGGCTTCCTCCCTAGCTCTACTGGTAAGGCAGATAAGGAGGCTAGCTGTAATCGCTTGCATGTCGGTCTCTCTTACGTAGCAAGGTTGGTACACAGAACTATCATGCCAGACTAAAGGAAGCCAATCAATGCAAATGATTGAGAGCATGCCCATTACAGTAGCGGTCAAGTGAACACTTTCCGAACACTAACCCAATTGGATGGGAAAGTTAGCATTCACAAATTCACTTCTCTTTCAAGTTCCAATAAGATTGTTATGCTCGTGGTGACTTCTCAGTTAGGAATTATCATTGCCCGGTTACAGGACTAGGGCCCTACTAGCCTCATCGGCCGATGTCTGCCGTCTCGCGATTCTTGCGTTTATGGACCGAAGGAAAATCACTCCAATCCTTCTTCAGGGCAACATGCTATATTATATGATATATCTTGGGAGTTGAAGGTCGCAGTCCCTTTCCCTCAGGCGAGTTCCTCACTTAACTTAAAAGAGGAAGGAGTCTTTGCGAATTCAGTAGCTATGCTATTTAATACACACCTGACTTCTACCTTCGTGTGTCAATGGATCTTTCACAGACTCCCTATTTCTTATCTTTCCCTATTGGTCTCACTACCATACCAAACCCTCCCTCCGGTCGCCTCGTTCCCTTGCTTTGATCCTCTGTCTCTGAAACCTTCCTTAATGAAGTGGAGAATTCCTTCGTACTTGAGTGTCGCAATGAGCCCGTAGGCAAGGTCCTTACTATTTTCACGCATGACATGAGGTTGTCTACCTCACTAGTATTTGAACTGGAATGCCAGGCGGAGGAGTCTAACTGCCTTATCGCGCTATCCGACTTGTATGTGAAAAGCATTTCGTACTCGTAACTGATCCCTTCCTAGCGAAAGGTGTGCTCCAATGAAAAGTACACAACACTAGTAGTGCCCCTTTTGACGACCAAGTCACAATGGAAACAATGTATCTCTCTGGGGATGCGAAGAATCTTTGAAAGCACTTTCGAACCATCACACGGATTCCAGCCCAACTGCCCATGATATGGTAAGAACGGAATGGAAAGGAAAAAAATGATATGCGCAGACGTGAAAGCTCTATCAAGAGAACTAGCTTCTTTTTATTTAGAGAGGAACGATTCCCTCGTCTGAGAATCGTCATTCACGCACTCTTCCTC